ATATAAATCACTTAACGGGAAATGTCCCGAATAAATCCAACGAGTGACTAATAAGCCTGTTATACAGAAAAAAGTAGCTATCATGCCTTTTTCTGACGAATCATATAGTCCTACGATTTCATCGACCGATAAGCTTATCAAAAAAATAGTAATTACTATTGAAATGATCGAAAAGGATATATGAGTTAATATATGTTCTAAGGTGGAAAATATCATAAATTTATTTTTATTAAAATGAAAAAGTGGGGTAAACCAATTCTACGGAATTGAAATCAGGAATTGAATTTATTATAGGACTTATTCCATTTGTTTTAGAAGATGCCATGCCGCCACTCGGACTCGAACCGAGATGCTCTAGCACTGCTTCCTAAGAGCAGCGTGTCTACCGATTTCACCATAGCGGCGTACTCGAAATAATAATAATCTATTATTATTTAATCGTCGAGATTGAAGGAGTCAATTCAATATTTTTTTTTCATTTTCATTCAAAGTGATGAGAAAAAACTCGTTTCAATATGGATTGAAGCGTTCCCCATAAAAATCTTTATTATCATTTCATTTTTTAATTTTAAAATTCATTTCTCATTTATCTGATTTTATAAATCGAAGATGCACTTTTTTTATCAATGAACAAAAAAAGTCTTTTTATGGATCACAGTACAGCGTGACATTCAAAATTTGTTTATTTAACTATTTGTAGAGCTTTATATTAACCCTTAGGCCTTAGGTTGGTTTTTCGTCATGGAAAGAATTTTATTTAGGATTTCGAAAACTAATTCGATATTGGACTGAACTGAACATTTTGTCTAAGAAAAAACTTTTTTTGTAATTTTATTATTTATTATGATGATATGACAGATAATTGTACCGATGAGGAAAATAAGAATCCCCACCGGATAAAACATATTCAAAAAAAAGTGAAACCTTGTATCTTTTTTTTTTTTTTTTTTAAAAAAAAAAGTACCATTTTCAGATTAAGATTAGTTAATCTAGTGTTTGACTATTTAATTGTCGTACAAAAAAAACTTTTTGAATTCCCGGTAGAAAGAGACTTCGCTAAGGAAAAAGCTTTCAACGCTGCCCGATATACCTTCTTTTTCCAAATGTTTTTACGAATACGTTTTTTTGATATAGAAGTACTTTTTTTTGGAACTGCCATTAAAAATTTGAAAAAAAGTTATTCATTTCTCTAGTTGAATGTGAAAGACATCTATTGGTCAAACAATTCCATTTTTTCTTTTTTTTCTATCTCTGTCTATTTTCGTCGTGCTATATTTATACATGTAACAAAATACACCGAAAAGTTCAAAAAAAACCAATCCTTACCTAACAAATTCCAAATTACTGAAATTACTTTAGTTTTTTATTAGTTGGTCAAACTCAAAAGAAAAGAACGAGTACACATTTTTTGGATTTAAAAATTTGAATTAAACTAGTAGTTAATCAAAGAATACATGATTTTCTAAAAGTTATCTTAGTAATTTCGTCTTTTCTTTTAATTCTATTTCTTCTCCCTGGTATTGAAAGAAAAGTGTGGGATATTCTAGCGTTTTCTACAAAGAAAAAAAATATCTTTTATTCGAATGGAGTATAATCAGTTCTATCATGAATTAGTTAATGATTATGAATAAACGAACTAATAAAAAAAACGAGTTCTTTTTTTTATTGCGCCCGTTTTGGTATGGACCATCCTATTATTTCTATCAAAATAAAGTAATGTATTAACTACTCGATTTTGGTGTAGTTATTTGCTCTATGCATATAAATTATCGTAATACGTAATAATAATTGCATTTTTTTCTTCATTTTCATAAAAATTTTACTTAATATTCAATATTAATAAAATGAATTATTGTCTTATTTCATTTTAAATATAAATAGTAACTTGATCATATTCATATCATTTGACCAATTGTAACTTCTTGATTTGAATATTTGAAATATTGGTTAAAGAAGAAAGATTCAGAATAATTAGGAATAGAAAATTCTATTTAAGTATTCCATATCTTGATTTTTTATTGAACCTATAAAAAGATATAAGAGCCGGTGAATTATAAAGAATTAATTAAAAATAAAAAGGTTTTTTTATGGAATATACATATCAATATTCATGGATTATCCCCTTCATTCCACTTCCAGTTCCTATGTTAATAGGAGTGGGACTTCTACTTTTTCCAACGGCAACAAAAAATCTTCGCCGTATGTGGGCTTTTCCTAGTATTTTCTTGTTAAGTATAGTTATGATACTTTCGGTCTATCTATCTATTCAGCAAATAAATAGAAGTTTTATCTATCAATATGTATGGTCTTGGACCATTAATAATGATTTTTCTTTAGAGTTCGGTCACTTAATAGATCCACTTACTTCTATTATGTTAATATTAATTACTACTGTCGGAATTTTGGTTCTTTTTTATAGTGACAATTATATGTCTCATGATCAAGGATATTTGAGATTTTTTGCTTATATGAGTTTTTTCAATACTTCCATGTTGGGATTAGTTACTAGTTCGAATTTGATACAAATTTATATTTTTTGGGAATTAGTTGGAATGTGTTCTTATCTATTAATAGGTTTTTGGTTCACACGACCTAGTGCGGCGACTGCTTGTCAAAAAGCGTTTGTAACGAATCGTGTAGGCGATTTTGGTTTATTATTAGGAATTTTAGGTCTTTATTGGATAACCGGTAGTTTTGAATTTCGGGATTTGTTCCAAATATTGAATAACTTGATTTATAATAATGAGGTTCCTTTTTTATTTCTTACTTTGTGTGCCTTTCTTTTATTTGCAGGTGCAGTTGCGAAATCGGCACAATTCCCCCTTCATGTATGGTTACCTGATGCCATGGAAGGCCCTACTCCCATTTCGGCTCTTATACATGCCGCTACTATGGTAGCAGCGGGCATTTTTCTTGTAGCTCGACTTCTTCCTCTTTTTATAATCATACCTTACATAATGAATTTCATATCTTTAATAGGTATAATAACAGTATTATTAGGAGCTACTTTAGCTCTTGCTCAAAAAGATATTAAAAGAGGTTTAGCTTATTCTACAATGTCTCAATTGGGTTATATGATGTTAGCTCTAGGTATGGGGTCTTATCGAGCCGCTTTATTTCATTTGATTACTCATGCTTATTCAAAAGCATTGTTGTTTTTAGGATCCGGATCAATTATTCATTCAATGGAAGCTATTGTTGGATATTCTCCAGATAAAAGTCAGAATATGGTTCTTATGGGAGGTTTAAAAAAGCATGTACCAATTACAAAAACTGCTTTTTTAGTAGGTACACTTTCTCTTTGTGGTATTCCCCCCCTTGCTTGTTTTTGGTCCAAAGATGAAATTCTTAATGATAGTTGGTTGTATTCACCTATTTTCGCAATAATAGCTTGTTCCACAGCAGGATTAACCGCATTTTATATGTTTCGAATCTATTTACTTACTTTTGAGGGACATTTCAATGTTCATTTTCAAAATTACAATGGTCAAAAAAGTAGTTCCTGCTATTCAATATCTCTATGGGGAAAAGAAGTGCCAAAAACGATTAAAAATCATTTTTGTTTATTAAGTTTATTGACAATGAATAATAATGAAAGGGCTTCTTTTTTTTCGAATAAGACATATCAAATTGATGGTAATGGAAAAAACAGGATACGCCCTTTTATTACTATTACTAATTTTGTCACTAAAAATACTTTCTCTTATCCTCATGAATCGGACAATACCATGTTATTTTCTATGGTTATATTAGTGCTATTTACTTTGTTTGTTGGGGTCGTAGGAATTCCCTTTGCTTTTAATCAAGAAGAAATTCATTTGGATATATTATCTAAATTGTTAAATCCGTCTATAAACCTTTTACATCCGAATTCAAATAATTCGGTGGATTGGTATGAATTTGTGACAAATGCAAGTTTTTCTGTCAGTATAGCTTTTTTCGGAATATTTATAGCGTCTTTTTTATATAAGCCTATTTATTCATCTTTACAAAATTTGAACTTACTAAATTCGTTTTCTAAAAGAGGTCCTAATAGAATTTTAGGGGACAGAATAAGAAATGGGATATATGATTGGTCATATAATCGTGGTTACATAGATGCTTTTTATACAATATCCTTAACTCAGGGTATAAGAGGACTAGCTGAACTAATTCATTTTTTTGATAGACGAGTAATTGATGGAATTACGAATGGTTTCGGTCTTACAAGTTTCTTTTTCGGAGAAGGTATCAAATATGTAGGGGGCGGTCGCATCTCTTCTTATCTCTTATTGTATTTATTGTTTGTATTAATTTTTTTATTAATTTATTCCTTTTTGTTTTTTTTTTTTTAATTTGAATTTTTTATAAGTTCTATTTTTTTTTTCAACAAAAAAAAAATGAAATTCTTATTCGATTTAATAGTCTTATTCTATTTAATAGTTGGAATAATTAATTTATTATTTAATAATTAATTTCTTATTTCATTTTTTTGTTTTTCAAACCATAAAAAAAATGGATCTTCTTTAAATATTTCTAACTTCGAATTCTCTTTATTTTTATTCCTATCCATATAAGAAGTTTTATAAACTTGGCTATCTTTATAGAATGTCTCTTGAAAGTTGAATTCATCCCTTGTTTTTTCCTTTTCATTCACTCGGATCTCTTCCCTTTCATCGATTTTGTCCGGATCCTCCTTTTCTTCCGAAAAAAGAGAAGGATCTTCTTCGGTGGATCCCTCTTGTTCCTGTTTAGTCCCCTTCGTTTCGAAAGTTGTTTCTATTTCTACATCTGTTTCTTCCTCGCCTTCCCCCCTTTCTTCCGTTTCTGAGGTTTCTTTGAATTTTTTAGTAACAATGGGTGACGGTATTCTGCCTAAATAGTAAACACAGGTAATAAATAAGAGAATACTAAAGATTCGAGCCATAGAATTTCTCAATTCTGACACAAGGTACTTATTCGATCGAATGTACTTATTCGATCGAATAGAATTATTTTGCTGTATCCAGACTAATACCAAT